TTTTTATTTTATTGAGTTTAATAATTTTTTACCTAAATAATTAATAAATTTGATAAAAAGTTTTTATTAAATTAATTTAGTAGTAAATTTTTTATTTTTAAAAAAATGTAAAAAAAAAAATATTTTTATTAAATGTTTACTGATTATATAATAGATAAACATTTATTAGTATATCTTTATATTTAATTAAGAATATACATATATATATATATAGAAAGTCTAAAAATATAATTATCTAAATAACAATAATTAAAGTAACATAATCAATAATATTTAATTAATATAATAATATTTATAGATAAAAAATATATTAATAATTATGAAAAAGTATAGATCATTAATATACTGAATCATAAGAAAAAAAAAAAAGAAATAGTTATCAATATATATTTAATGTATATAAAATAGTTAATTGAATATCTATTTACTTGGTAAATTCTGAATTATAATTAAATAAAATACTTTATTATTAATAATTAAATTAATTATAATATATATAATTTAAATATTAATATATAAATTATTTATATAATAATTAAATTATATAATTATATATATATATTAGTATATAAATTATTTATATATATATATAATTAATATATATTATATATATATAAATATATTAATATTAAATAAGGTTTCTTTTTTTTAAATTCTAAAAAAAAAAAAGAAACTAAAGTTTATATTATGTGAATATTTATAATTAATGTAAATATTTATTGATTAATATTATACTTATATAATTTAATATTTTAAATAATTATATTTATTATATTTTTATATATATATATATATATAATTACTTAAATTTATTATTATAAAGTTAAATATTTAATTTACTTAAATATTTTTTAAAAATTTAATTTTATAATAATAAATTTATATTTTTTAAATTATATTAAGTTATTACTTAATTTTTTTAAATAATAGATTATAATTAAATTAATTTGGTATTAAAATTTTATTATTATAAATTTAATAAATTAAAAGAAATTTAAAATTAAAATTATATAAATTTTATTTAATTTTAAAATAAATTATAAAATTTCATTATAATTTAATTCCCCTAACCCCTATTTAATTTATAAGGTAAATTTATAATTTATTTTTTTCATGGGAGCCATACTACTATAATTTATATAAATGATAAATTTTACATATTTTAAAATATTATAATTATAATAGTTTAGTACTATAATTTAATAAGTATATATATTATAATTATTATTAAATTAAATAAAATATTTAATTAAGATAATTTATTAGATATTTTTAATTTAAATTTAATTTTTAATTTTATTAAATAAAATTTAATTTTGGTTTAAAATTTATTTAATTTTTAATTTATATGTAAATTTTTGTACTAATAAAATTAATATTTAAAATAATAATTTTACAGTAATTAAATTTAAAAATTAATGAAAATTAGATTTAGTAATTAATTATATAATAAAATAAATTTGTGCCAGCATTTGCGGTTAAACAAATTATTTAAATAAATTTTATTAATATAGAATTTAATTGTTTTATTTATTTTAAAATATAATTTAATAATAAAAGTGAAATTTTTTATTTTTATTAATTTAATTAAATAATAATTGAGGTTTGAAATTTAATTTATAAACTAGGATTAGATACCCTATTATTTTAAAAGTAAAATTTATATTAAGGGATTAATAGTTATGTTCTTTAAATTTAAAAAATTTGGCGGTATTTTAGTCTATTTAGAGGAATCTGTTCTATAATTGATAGTTCACGATAAATTTTACTTAATTTATTAATTAATATATCGTCGTTAACAAAATATTTTTTTAGAAAAATAATTTTTTAATAATTGAATTTAATTTTATTTCAGATCAAGATGTTGTTTATAATTATGAAGAAATGGATTACAATAAATTAATTTATATAATGAATAATTTATAAAAATATAAATTTGAAGGTGGATTTAATAGTAATTTTTAATATATATTAAAAATGATTTAAGCACTAAAATATGCACATATCGCCCGTCGCTCTTATTTATTAAATAAGATAAGTCGTAACAAAGTAGATGTACTGGAAAGTGTATCTAGAATGCAAATTAAAGCTTTTATAGTTTTTCATTTACATTGAAAAGAATCTTTTAAATTAGATAATTTGAAAAGAAAATTTTATTTGTTATGTATTATTTGAAAGTATTTTTAAATAAAATATTATTAATTTATTTTTATTTAAGTATATTAAAGAAAAAATTAAATATAATTAAAGTTTATTAGTAATGAGAATGAATTAATTTAATTAATTTAAAGAATTTTTTATTTAAAGTACCTTTTGTATCAGGGTTTATTTAATTAATAATTATAATTTTAATTAATTTCGAATTTAAAAGATTTAATTTTTTATTTTTTATATTGTAGAATAAATATTTATAATAATAAATTAGTAATGAAATGTTATTCGTTTTTAAAGATATCTAGTTTTTTTAGAAAAAAATTTAATTTTATTATAAATTATTATTTAAATTTAAATTAAAATTTAAATATTTATTTATAAAAAAATTTTTAGGGATAAGCTTAAAGATTAAGTTATATTTTGGTTATAAGAATAATTAAATTTATGATTAGAAATTTCAATAATATTAATAATTTTATAATTTATATATGAAAATTTTAATTTTTATGAAATTAATTTATTTATAGAAATATTTAATAAAATTATTTATTAAAGTAATAATGATAAAATTAGTATATTTATTTGAATAATTAAATTTTAAAAAATTTTTAAATTAATAATAAGGAATTCGGCAAAATAATTGTTCGCCTGTTTATCAAAAACATGGTTTTTTGTTTTATAATTTAAAATTTAATCTGCCCACTGATTTAATTAAAGGGCCGCAGTACATTGACTGTGCAAAGGTAGCATAATCATTTGTTTCTTAATTGTTGACTTGTATGAATGATTGGACGGGATAATTACTGTCTCATTTTTATTTATATTAAAATTTTATTTTTAAGTTAAAAAGCTTAAATGAATTTTAAGGACGAGAAGACCCTATAGAGTTTAATTAATTTAATAAAAAATTTTATTTTTGAATTTAAATTTTTTTTATAAAAATTAATTTAATTGGGGTGATTAAAAAATTTATATAACTTTTTATAAAATTAGTCAAAAAATTTTGTTTATTTTTGATCCAGAAGTTTTGATTACTTGATTAAATTACCTTAGGGATAACAGCGTTATTATTTTGGAAAGTTCATATTTATAAAATAGTTTGCGACCTCGATGTTGAATTAAGATAAATTTTTGGTGCAGTAATTAAAATTTTTAGTCTGTTCGACTATTAAATTCTTACATGATTTGAGTTCAAACCGGTGTAAGCCAGGTTGGTTTCTATCCTAAATAATATAAAATATTTTAGTACGAAAGGACCATATATTTAATTAAAAATTTATTTTAAGATTACTTTGACAGAATAGTGTAATGAATTTAGAATTCATAAATGTATATTAAATTATACAAGTAATAATATATTATATTGATTTTTTTATAGTTTTTATTAATATATTGTTATTAATTATTTGTTTATTAGTAGGAGTTGCTTTTTTAACATTATTGGAGCGTAAAGTTTTAGGTTATATTCAGATCCGTAAAGGGCCCAATAAGGTGGGGTTTATAGGATTATTACAACCATTTAGTGATGCTATTAAATTATTTACTAAAGAACAAACATTTCCTATTTATTCTAATTATTTAATATATTATTTTAGACCTGTTTTAAGTTTTATATTATCTATAATTGTTTGATTAATTATACCTTATTATTTTATAATAATTAATTTTAATTTAGGAATTTTATTTATATTATGTTGTTTAAGAATAGGGGTTTATGGATTAATAATTGCCGGTTGGTCTTCTAATTCTATATATTCTTTATTAGGGGGACTTCGAGCTATTGCTCAAACTATTTCTTACGAAATTAGTTTAGCATTAATTTTAATAAGATTTATTTTATTAATATTAAGTTTTAATTTTTTAAATTTTCTTAAATATCAATATTTCAGTTGAATATTAATTATTTCTTTTCCTTTAATATTAATATGATTATCTACTATATTAGCAGAAACTAACCGTACACCTTTTGATTTTGCAGAAGGAGAATCTGAATTAGTTTCAGGATTTAATGTTGAATATAGAAGAGGAGGATTTGCATTAATTTTTTTAGCTGAGTATTTAAGAATTTTATTTATAAGTATATTATTTGTAATAATTTTTATAGGGGGTTATACTATAAGTGTATTATTTTATATTAAAATATTATTTATTTCTTTTTTTTTTTTGTGAGTTCGAGGGACATTACCTCGTTTTCGTTATGATAAATTAATATATTTGGCTTGAAAATGTTATTTGCCTTTTTCTATTAATATATTAATTTTTTATATTAGATTTAAAATTTTTTTAGAAATTTATTAAAAAAAAATAGTAAAATTAATAGAAGATTAAACTTCTTTTTTATGTTTTCAAAACATATACTTTAACAAGTTCATTAATTTAATTTGTTAATTTATCTCATTTATTAATTAATAAAGGATTAATTAAATAATAGGAAAAATATAAAATAGTTAGAGTTTGTCCTGTTATAATATAAGGATCTTCAACAGGTTTAGCTCCAATTCATGTTAATAAAATTACTATACAAAGAAATAATCAAAATATAATTTGATTAAAAGGATAAAATTGGATTCCTTGAAATTTAGATTTTATAAAAGGTAAAATAAATAAAATTGCAATAGATATTACTAAAGCAATTACACCTCCTAATTTATTAGGAATAGAACGTAAAATTGCATAAGCAAATAAGAAATATCATTCGGGTTGAATATGTTCAGGAGTAACTAAGGGATTAGCAGGAATAAAATTATCAGGGTCTCCTAGTAGATAAGGATTTATTAAACATAGATTAATTAATAAAAATAATATAATAATAAATCCAATAATGTCTTTTAAGGAAAAGTAAGGATGAAAAGGAATTTTATCAAAATTTCTATTTGATCCAATAGGATTATTGGATCCTGTTTGATGTAAAAATAATAAATGAATTATTACTAATGCTGCAATTATAAAAGGCAATAAAAAATGAATTGTAAAAAATCGAGTAAGAGTGGCATTATCTACAGCAAACCCTCCTCATACTCATTGTACTATTATAGTTCCTAAATAAGGAACTGCTGATAGTAAATTAGTAATAACTGTAGCTCCTCAGAAAGATATTTGACCTCAAGGTAAAACGTATCCTATAAAAGCTGTTCCTATAGTTACAAATAAAATTAATACCCCAATTATTCAAGTATGAATTAAATAAAATGAATTATAGTATATTCCTCGGCCAATATGAAAATAAATGCAAAAAAAAAAAAATGAGGCACCATTTGCATGAATGGTACGTAAAATTCAACCATAATTTACATCTCGGCAAATATGAATAACACTATTAAAGGCTAACTCAATATTAGCACAGTAATGTATTGCTAAAAAAATTCCTGATATAATTTGAATAATTAAACAAAGGCCTAATAATGATCCAAAATTTCATCAAGTTGAAATATTAGATGGAGTGGGTAGATCAATTAATGAATTATTTATAATTTTGATTAAAGGATGGGTTTGACGAAAAGGTTTATTCATTAGTTTTTTTGTCGTAAAGGACCTAAATTTTTATTGGTAATTTTAATAACAGTAATTAAAGTAAATAATAAATAAATAATACTTACTAAAGTAATATTTTTGGAATTTATATTGTATAATTTATTTAAATTTAAAATAATTCTTTTTTCATTATTTAAATTAATTATATTAAAATAAAAAGGATCAATAATTAATAATAATAAAATTATAAATGTAATTAACATAAAATTTATTAAAAAAAAAGAACTTGAAAAATGATATTTTTCGTTTGAAGCTAAACTAGTTATATAAATAAATAAAATTATTATTCCTCCGATTATAATAATAAATAAAATATATGAAAATCAGAATAAATTATTAATAAAACCTGTAATTAAACTAATTAGTAATGTTTGAATAATTAATAAAAATCCTATAATTAATGGATGTTTTATTTTTACAATATTTATAGTAATTAAAATTCTTAATATTAAAATAGTATATAAAATATCAGAAAATAGTTTAATAAAAATAATAATTTTGGAGATTATTGATAATATATAAATATATTTTTTCTGAAGTTTTTAAATAATTTATTATTTTTAATTTACAAAATTAATGTTTTAGTATTAAACTATAAAAACTTATGTTAATAATTTATATAATTATTTTATATTTAAGAGGATTATTAATTTTTTGTTTAAATTTTAAGCATTTTTTAATTACTTTATTAAGTTTAGAATATTTAGTAATTAGTTTATTTATTTTTATGATATATTTAATAGGAAAATATGGATTTGAAATATATTTTTCAATAATTTTTATTACTTTTTGTGTATGTGAAGGAAGATTAGGGTTAGCTATTTTAGTTAGATTAATTCGTACTCATGGAAATGATTATTTTAAAAGTTTTAATTTTTTGTCATGTTAAAGTTTTTGTTTATAAATTTATTTATAATATTTATATTAAAGAATAAAATATTTTATTATAGAAATATAATTTTTATAATATTATTTATATTTCAATTTTTTTGAACTAATCAAATATTTGTGAGAATTTCTTATTTTTTTGGAGTAGATATTTTATCTTTTTTTTTAGTTATTTTATCCCTTTGAATTACAAGCTTAATAATTTTATCTAGTGAAAATATTTTTTATATAAATAATAAATCTTTATTTTTTATATTTAATTTATTAATATTAATATGATTATTAATTTTGTCTTTTTTAAGTATATCTTTATTAGGATTTTATATTTTTTTTGAAAGAAGTTTAATTCCTACTTTATTTTTAATTTTAGGATGAGGATATCAACCTGAACGATTACAGGCTGGAATTTATTTATTGTTTTATACTTTGTTTTTGTCATTACCTATGTTTATTAGAATTATTTATATATATAAAGATACGAGTTTATTATTTATAAATTTTAAAGAAACTTTTTATTTAAATAATTTATTTTATTTATCTATAATTTTAGCTTTTTTAGTAAAAATTCCTATATTTTTAGTTCATTTATGATTACCTAAAGCTCATGTTGAAGCTCCAATTTCTGGTTCTATAATTTTAGCAGGAATTATATTAAAATTAGGAGGGTATGGTATTATTCGAGTAATAGAATTAATATTAAATAAGGGTTTAATTTTAAATTTTATTTGAATAGTAATTAGATTAATTGGAGGTATTTATATTTCTATAATTTGTTTAACTCAAGTAGATTTAAAGTCTTTAATTGCTTATTCATCTGTTGTTCATATAGGGATAATATTAATTGGTTTAATAACACTTAATTATTGAGGTATATTAGGAGGGTTAAAATTAATAGTTGGTCATGGATTATGTTCTTCAGGTTTATTTTGTTTAGCTAATATGGTTTATGAACGTAGTGGAAGTCGTAGCTTATTATTAAATAAAGGGTTATTAAATTTAATGCCTAGTTTATGTTTATGATGATTTTTATTAAGAATTTCTAATATAGCTTCTCCTATTTCATTAAATTTATTAGGAGAAATTAGTCTATTAAATAGAATTTTAAGATGAAATTATAAAGTAATAATTTTATTAATAATTATATCTTTTTTTAGAGCAATTTATACTTTATATTTATACTCTTATAGTCAACATGGAAAATTTTATTCTGGATTATTTAGTTATTTTAATGGATTTAATCGTGAATATCTTTTATTATTTTTACATTGATTTCCATTAAATATTTTATTTTTAAAGGGGAATATAATAGTATGATTTTATTTAAATAGTTTAATTTAAAATATTGATTTGTGGAATCAAAGTTATAATAATAATTATTTTAAATAATAAATTTATTTAAATTAAATTTTTTAATTTTTTTATTTATGTCTATAAGATTATTTTTTTTAGGGTTATATTTTATATTAAATTCTATAATTTATTTTATAGAATGGGAATTTTTATCTTTAAATAGAAATTCAATTGTTTATGTATTTCTATTTGATTGAATAAGTTTATTATTTATAAGATTTGTTTTTTATATTTCTTCTATAGTTATTTATTATAGAAATGATTATATATCTGGGGATATAACTAAAGAACGATTTTTATATTTAGTAATTTTATTTGTAGTTTCTATAATATTAATAATTGTTAGTCCAAATTTAATTTCTATTTTAGTAGGATGAGATGGGTTAGGATTAGTATCTTATTGTTTAGTTATTTATTATCAAAATGAAAAATCTTTTAATGCAGGAATATTAACTGTTTTATCTAATCGGATTGGTGATGTTTGTTTATTAATTGGGATTGGTTGAATATTAAATTATGGAGGATGAAATTTTTATATTTATATAGATTATTTTATAAATATTTATGAAAGAAGTTTTATTTTATTTATAATTTTAGTTGCAGGTATAACAAAAAGAGCTCAAATTCCTTTTTCTGCATGATTACCTGCTGCTATAGCAGCACCTACACCTGTTTCGGCTTTAGTCCATTCTTCTACTTTAGTTACAGCAGGAGTTTATTTATTAATTCGATTTTATATGTTAATAAATAATACAATTTTTTTTAATATTTTATTATTAATTGGTTGTTTAACAATATTTATATCTGGAATTGGTGCAAATTATGAATTTGATTTAAAAAAAATTATTGCTTTATCAACTTTAAGACAATTAGGATTAATAATAAGAATTTTAAGTATAGGGTATATAAAATTATCTTTTTTTCATTTATTAACACATGCATTATTTAAGGCATTATTATTTATATGTGCAGGAATAATTATTCATTGTTTAGGGGATGTTCAAGATATTCGTTATATAGGAAAGTTAATAAATTTTATACCAATTACTTTAATTTGTATAAATATTTCAAATATAGCTTTATGTGGTCTTCCTTTTTTAGCTGGATTTTATTCTAAAGATTTAATTTTAGAAATAATATCAATAAGAGAGGTTAATTTTTTAATTTATTTATTATTTTATATTTCTACAGGTTTAACTGTTAGATATAGTGTTCGTTTAGTTTATTATTCAATAATAAATAAATTTAATTATTATACATTATTTTGTATTAATGAAAATAGAAAGTTTATATTAATGGGAATAAGTGGTTTAGTTTTTATAGCAATTTTTGGAGGGAGAATAATTATATGGTTAATATTTTCTTGAGAAAGTTTAATTTTATTAACATTTATTATAAAATTAATAGTGATAGTTGTTATTATTTTAGGAGTTTGATTAGGTTATGAATTATCTATTATTAAAATAAATAATTTATTATTTAGAATAAATCAAAAAATAATAGTAAATTTTCTAGGAAATATATGACATATACCTATTATTTTTAGTTACGGGATTTCTAAAATATTTCTTGAAGAAAGAAATAAATTAAATAAATTATTTGATCAAGGTTGGAGAGAATTATTAGGTGTTCAAGGTTTATATAATTATTTAAATAAAAATAGAAATATTTTATCTTTAATTCAGATTAATGATTTAAAATTAATTTTTTTATTTTTTATAATATTAATAATATTTATATATTTAATTTTTTATTTACATAGCTTATAAAGAGTATAATATTGAAGATATTAGGGAAAATAATTTATTTTGTAAATATTTATAAATAATAATTATTATTTTTACAATGAAAATGTAATGTTTTATTTTAAACTATATAAATTAAAGATATTAATAGAATTTCACTACTATAAAAAAAGTTAGCAGCTTTTTTTAAAATTTTATATCTTGAAAAATTTAATTGGAAATAAATTTCATTTTTATCATTAACAATGATATACCTCTTTTTGGTTTCAATTAAAGTAAGGATTAATTAAATCTAATTTTAGGTCGAAACTAAATGTAAAATTTTACTTCATTACTAAAGATAAATTGATTTACAATTTCTTTTAGATGCAACCTAAATATTAAAGATTAACTATTATCCTTTTATTTACTAGTTCAATCTAGAGCTCCTTGATTTCATTCATGATAAATACCCAATAAAAGAATAATTATAAAAAATAGGTTAATTAAAATTCAATTTAATAAAATAGTAAAATTAAATACTATAATTAAAGGAAAAATTAAAGTAATTTCTACATCGAAAATTAAAAAAATTACAGCAATTAAAAAAAAATGCATAGAAAAAGGAATTCGGGCTGAATTTATTGGATCAAATCCACATTCAAATGGAGAATTTTTTTCTCGATCTATAAAGGTTTTTTTAGAAATAATTGAGCAAATAATTATTATAATTAATGCAATAATTGTAAAAATAGTAATTATAATTATATTAATAAATATTATTTATACTAAAATTTTTAGACTTTTTGATTGGAAGTCAAATATACTTATTATATTATATAAATAATAAATTATCTACCTCATCAATAAATAGAAATATAAAGGAAAAGTCAAACAACATCTACAAAATGTCAATACCATGCAGAAGCTTCAAATCCAAAGTGGTGATTTCTTGAAAAATGAGAAGAAATTTGACGCAATAAACAAACAATTAAAAAAGTTGTTCCAATAATTACATGTAACCCATGAAATCCTGTTGCTATAAAAAAAGTAGATCCATAGACTGCATCTCTAATAGTAAAAGAAGCTTCATAATATTCATAAGCTTGAAGTATTGTAAAGTAAATACCTAAAATTACTGTAAAAAAAAGACTTTGGATAGCTTGATTATAATTATTTTCTAAAATTCTATGATGAGCTCAAGTAACTGTTAATCCTGATGATAATAAAATTACTGTATTTAATAAAGGAATTTGTATAGGATTAAAAGGATTAATTCCTTTTGGTGGTCATATACTTCCAATTTCAATTGCTGGAGATAATCTTCTATGAAAAAAAGCTCAAAAAAAACTTACAAAAAAAAATACTTCAGAAATAATAAAAAGGATTATTCCATATCGTATTCCATTAATTACTGGTATTGTATGTAATCCTTGGTAAGTTCTTTCACGAGTAATATCTCGTCATCATTGAATTATTGTAAGGATTAAAATTAAATTTCCTAATAGTAATAAATTATTATTAAATTGATGAAATCATATAATTATACCTGAAACTGTAATTAAAGCTCCTAAAGCTCCTGTTAAAGGTCAAGGGCTATAATCTACTAAATGAAAAGGATGATTATGTTTTATAGACATTAAACTTCACTAGAATAAAGAGTTGAAAGAACTGAAAATACATAAGCTTGAATAATTGATACGGCAAATTCAAGTATTAATAATAAAATTTGTGTAATTAATAATAAAGAAATTATAATAGGTATAAGAGAAGACCCCGTGTTTCCCAATAATGTTAATAAAAGATGCCCAGCAATTATATTAGCTGCTAATCGAATAGCTAAAGTTCCTGGGCGAATAATATTTCTAATAGTTTCAATACATACTATAAAAGGTATTAATACATTAGGAGTTCCTTGGGGAACTAAGTGAGTAAATATATGATTTGTATTATTAATTCATCCATAAATTATAAATGAAATTCATAAAGGTAAAGCTAATGTTAAAGTAAAATTTATATGACTAGATCTTGTAAAAATATAAGGGAATAAACCTAATAGATTATTAAATATAATAAAAATAAATAATCTAGTAAAAATTATTGAAATTTTATAATTTTTAATTCCTAATAATGTTTTAAATTCTTGATTTAATTTTATTAAAATATTAGTTCAAATAAAATATAATCGATTTGGTAAAATTCAAAATAAAGTTGGTAAAATGATTAATCCTAAAATTGAACTTAATCAATTAAGGGATCAATTAAAAATTGTTGTTGAAGGATCAAAAACGGAAAATAAATTAGTTATCATTTTCAAAAATTTTTATAAGTAGGTAAATTTTTAATATTTATTGACTTAAAATTAATTTTTAATAAGTAATAATTTTTTGTCATAAATAATAAATATAATATAATAAAAATAATATATAAAATTAATCAATTTATAGGGGCTATTTGAGGGATAAAAGAATATTTATAATAAATAATTTTAATATGACATATTAATGTTATATAATTTAACTAATTCTTTTTCATTAGAAGTAAATGTTAAATTACTATAAATTGGTTTAAGAGACCATTACTTACTTTCAGTCATCTAATGAAAGATTTTTTAATCAATTAAGAAAATTTTTTAAGGAAGTGCTTTCGATTACAATAGGTATAAAACTGTGATTTGCTCCACAAATTTCTGAACATTGACCAAAAAATAATCCTGGCTGATTTATGAAGAAATTTGTTTGATTTAATCGTCCTGGAGTGGCATCAATTTTAACTCCTAATGATGGGACAGTTCATGAGTGAATAACATCTGTTGCAGTAGCTAATAAACGAATTTGAGCTATAAAAGGTAAAACAATATTATTATCTACATCTAATAAACGAAAAGAAGTTTTTGTTAAATTATTAATTTGAACTATATATGAATCAAAACTATTTTTTAAAAAGTCTGTATATTCATAACTTCAATATCATTGATGACCAATTGATTTTAAAGTAATTAGAGGGTTATTTAATTCATCTATTAAATATAAAAGTCGTAAAGATGGAAGAGCAATAAATACTAAAGTAATGGCAGGAAGAATTGTTCAAATTAATTCAATTATTTGGCCTTCTAATAAAAATCGATTAATATATTTATTAAAATAGAGTATTACTATTAAGTAACTTACTAAAATAGTAATTATAATTAAAATTAATAAAGTATGATCGTGAAAAAAAATTAATTGTTCTATTAAAGGAGATTGAGCATCTAATAATAAATAGTTATTTCAAGTATTCATATTCTAAAAAAAGAATATTCTTTATATATGAAGCTTAAATTCATTGCACTAATCTGCCATTTTAGAAGTTATTAATTAAAGGAAGTTCATTATAAGAATGTTCCATAGGAGGATATTTTTGTATTCATTCAATTGAAGTTGGAAAATTTATAGCAAAAATTGGGGAACGATTAGAAATCAATCTTTCTCACATAATATAAATAAAAAAAATAATTCTTACAAGAGAAATTGTTGATCCAATTGATGATACAATATTTCAGTTTATATAAGCATCTGGATAATCAGAATAACGTCGAGGTATTCCTCTTAATCCTAAGAAATGTTGAGGAAAAAATGTTATATTAACTCCAATAAATATAATGAAAAATTGAATTTTTAATCATTTATTATAAAAAGTTGTTCCTGTAAATAAAGGTCATCAGTGGATAAATCCTGCTATAATAGCAAATACAGCTCCTATTGATAAAACATAATGGAAATGAGCAACTACATAATAGGTGTCATGAAGAATAATATCAATAGAAGAATTAGCTAAAATAACTCCTGTTAATCCTCCTACTGTAAATAAAAATACAAATCCTAAAGCTCAAAGAAGAGATGGTCTATAATTTAGTTGAGCCCCATGAAGAGTGGCTAATCAACTAAAAATTTTAATTCCTGTTGGGACAGCAATAATTATAGTAGCTGAAGTAAAATATGCTCGAGTATCTACATCTATTCCGACAGTAAATATATGATGAGCTCATACAACAAATCCTAATAAACCAATAGCTAATATTGCGTAAATTATACCTAAAGCCCCAAAGGTTTCTTTTTTTCCTCTTTCTTGGCTAATAATATGAGAGATTATTCCAAATCCTGGAAGAATTAAAATATAAACTTCAGGATGACCAAAAAATCAAAATAAATGTTGGTAAAGAATAGGATCACCTCCCCCAGCAGGATCAAAAAAGGACGTATTTAAATTACGATCTGTTAAAAGTATAGTAATAGCTCCTGCTAAAACTGGAAGAGATAATAATAATAATAATGCTGTAATAGCTACTGATCAAACAAATAAAGGGACTCGATCTAAAGTTAAATTTTCTGATCGTATATTTAATACTGTTGTAATAAAATTAATAGCTCCTAAAATTGATGACACTCCGGCTAAATGAAGTCTAAAAATAGTTAAATCAACTGATGCTCCTGCATGAGCAATATTAGCAGATAAAGGAGGGTAAACAGTTCAGCCTGTTCCAGCTCCTCTTTCAGCTAAGCTACTTCTTAATAGTAAAGTAATAGAAGGAGGTAATAATCAAAAACTTATATTATTTATTCGAGGAAAAGCTATATCAGGAGCTCCTAATATTAAAGGAACTAATCAATTACCAAATCCTCCAATTATAATAGGTATTACTATAAAAAAAATTATAATGAAAGCATGAGCTGTTACAATAACATTATAAATTTGATCATCTCCAATTAAAGAACCTGGTTGACCTAATTCTGCTCGAATTAATAAACTTAAAGATGTTCCTAATATTCCTGATCAAGCACCAAAAATAAAATATAAAGTACCAATATCTTTATGATTTGTTGAAAAAAGTCATTTATTCGGTGAAATGACTGATAATAGGTAATAAACTGTAAATTTATTTATGAGAAATTTTCTCTTTTACCATATAAGTTTTATAGTCTATAAATTAAGATTTTAAATTGCAAATTTAAAGAAGCAAAAAGCTAAGACTTAAAGAATATCCTTTATATTTAACTTTGAAGGTTAAAAGTTTATTTAACTTAAAATCTTAAAAAATTAAATAAATTAAAGTAAATAAAGGAAGTCTTAATAAAGAAATTATTCTTATTATAATAAGGAAATAATTTATTTTAAAATTAATTTTAATAAATCATTTTTGTTCTATATTTAATAATAAAAAAGAATTTAACGATAATCGAAGATAAAAAAATAGATTAATTAATGTTAATAAAGATATTACTGTAAGTAAAAAAAAATAATTATTTAAAATTAAATTATTAATAATTATTCATTTAGGAAAAAATCCTAAAAAAGGAGGCAACCCTCCTAATGATAAAAAATTTATAAATAATAAGAATTTATTTATTAAATTGAAATTTATTATTAAATAGATTTGATTAATAAAATATAAATTAAAATTTATAAAAATTGAAATTATTAAAATTGTCAATAAAGAATAAATTAAAAAGTAAATTTTTCAAAGATTATTATTTATAATTAAAGATCTAATTATTCAACCAATATGATTAATAGAAGAAAAAGCTATAATTTTTCGTAAATTTGTTTGATTTAATCCGCCCAATCTTCCAATTAAAGTTCTAAAAATTGCAATAAATTGTAAATAAATTTCATTATTAAGATAAGAAATTAAAATTATTGGTGCAATTTTTTGTCATGTTAATAAAATTATATTTATTAATCAAGTTAAATTTTCTGCGACAGATGGAAATCAAAAATGAAAAGGGGCCGCCCCTAATTTTAAAAATAAAGAAGATAAAATAAGTATTTTTATTGAATTATTTATATTTAAAGAAAAATAATTTAAATAAATCAAAAATGAAAAGATAATAAAAAAAACTAATGTGGATGAAGCAAATGCTTGGGTAAGAAAATATTTCAGAGATGCTTCAGTAGAAAAAATGTTATTTGTATTACTTATTAATGGAATAAATGACAATAGATTAATTTCTAGTCCTATTCATGCCCCTAATCATGAATTGGATGAAATTGTAAAAATTGTTCTTCCGATAAGTATACAAAAAAATAAGAATTTATTTGGAATAAAGAAAATTAAAAAGAAAAGGAGTAGAACCTTTATAAGTAGGGTATGAACCTATTAGCTTTCTTAGCTTATCTTTTTACATTTAAGTATAAGATGTATAAAAACTTTTGAAGTTTTAGGAAATAGTTTAATTCTATTAAATGTATAATGAAGGTACAAATGTACATGATTTACCCTATCAAGATAATCCTTTCGAAAATCAGGCACTTCATT